AAAAAGATCAAAATATTCTCATTATGAACTGAGCTGGGCTAGTGTTTTTACAAGAAATCTCTAGCCAACCTTCCTGCAAGAGATCTTTTCTTAACATCAAACCTGTTGAGATTAGATAGAAATGATAAGAAAACCTCAACAATTTCTTTGTTTTCAACGCCTCCTAATTTCCGGGAATTAGTCACTTCAACAGCCTTCGATGGTTATACAGGTATCCACAGTACGAACGAGATGGATGCTTGTTGTCCCAACCATTCTTTCAATCCCAAGCCCGATAAGGAGAGGGTAATTTAGAACAAAGTTTTCGTGTTGTTGATTCCTAGGTGTAGTGATTCTTCCCCTATGCTGCTTATTGGCACTAATACAATAGGATTTACCCGTTGAACCTCTAGGTGTAACCTTCCGCTCAATACGAGAATCGATAAACGAAACATAGCATTTGAGGTTACATGAATCGAGGATACACGACAGAAGGAATTGTTCTATTTCCAAACTTCACCTTCAATAAGCGTAGATTTTTTTCAATAACTTGGCGTGTCTTTCTCGTAAGACGGAGAGAAATGACTAAAGATGAAAGAAATAAAAAACCAAGAATCAAATCGCACCATCTCTGTAATAGGTAAATGCCTCTTTTTCTCCTGAAGTTGTCGGAATTATTCGTAATAAGATATTGGCTACAATTGAAAAGGTCTTATCAATAAAATTTCCATTTATCCGCGATCTCGGCATACCATTCTATCATTTTTCTCATTACCTCTCGTGGGAAAAAGATCCCACAAAGAAAAGAATTGTATAGTACGAAATAACATAAAACATATTTATGAAAAATATGAACCTTCTATTCCATATTCCAACTGTTCTTTTTTGGCAGGAATCGAATATTTCAATGTGATAATGAATGGAGTAGTATAGGAACTATTCCTATAAATTACGGGTTAGAAGAACTCGAGAAATTTTGATTGAATTGTGACATAAATTAGAAAAAAGATAGAAGAATCTTTCTATGATGAAAATAGACTAACTGCCAATTTTGTATACATAACAGGTATACACTCTACAATCAAATAGAAATCTACAATCAAATAGAAAAATGTTTTCTGTGAATTTCTATTCAAATCGAGGAATAAGGGGTTTGTTGTTGAAAACTCTAAAAGGGGAATTTGAGAATTGGTTTGGTATGGAATCATATTATCTAATAGAATTAGAATTCGGATTTAAAGTATCCATTCACTATAATATAAAGTATAAAAAATAGAAAGTATAAAAAATATAGACCATCGATCAGTTGATTCGTTCTAATTCATTGATTTAATCCGTTATCAAAATACCAGAAAGGGAAGAGAACCTTGTTTTTGCAAATATGAGTCGAATTGTTAAAAACAAGTTTCGTTAAAAATTTGCTCCCCGAACCTCAACGGAAAGAAAAAGCGTTCTTTGCTTTGACTTTGATAAAAAATTGTCAGTTAAAGTTCAAATGGATTGGTCGTACCTATCCAATAATCATGAATAGAAAAGACTCGCTAATCACTCGGTTTTTGGGGCATAATAATTATGTAGGAGAGATGGCCGAGTGGTTCAAGGCGTAGCATTGGAACTGCTATGTAGGCTTTTGTTTACCGAGGGTTCGAATCCCTCTCTTTCCGTACCTTCAGTTAATTCACCGATTTGACTAGCACCAATGGATCAAATCATAGCAATGGATACAATTATTCCAACAGCGAGTTCCTTATTTTTTTGATATAGATCAGCAATTCCTAATTGCTGTGACGCGTAAACGTAAAATAAAATACCATAAAAAACCAAAATACTGGAAGAGTCGACAAGGAATGAAAATAGACCTTTGGTCTATGATACAGAGATGGAATAGAATCCGGATCAAACCTTATCTTACTTAACCTTAGGTTCATTTACTTTATTACTTTACGGAAAAATTTTTAGGAACCTCTGTTCTTTTAGTTAGTCTGACGAGAATAATATTCTATGACTAGAAATTCATTTATTTTTAAACCGACCCATTTAGTATCTATTATTTGATTGACTAAGCCTTTATAAGATGGGGATGGGTCAAGGGTCAAATGGTTTGGCAATTCCTCATGAGGGGATGACTCGAGAGAATTTTGAATCAGAGCTCTGGATTTTTGGTTATCCTTCGACGTAATAATATCTCGGGGTTTGCAGCGATAACTCGGTATATCTACTATACGACCATTCACTAAAATATGTCGATGATTCACTAATTGACGGGCTGCAGGAATAGTCGAAGCCATACCCAATCGAAAAAGGATGTTATCCAAACGCATTTCAAGTAATTGTAGTAAAACTTGACCTGTTGACCCCTTGGCTTTTCTGGCAATCCGAACGTATTGAATTAACTGTCGTTCTGTAAGACCATAATGAAAACGCAATTTTTGTTTTTCTTCTAGGCGAATACAATATTGAGATTTTTTCCCGGAACGCGATTGGTTTCTAAGATCACTTTCAGCCCTAGGCCTTTTATTAGTTAGTCCTGGTAAAGCCCCCAGGCGACGTATTTTTTTGAAACGAGGTCCTCGGTAACGCGACATAAAGACTCCTTAATTCTGATATTCTTATTGAGTATTTACTATGTACTATTTCTTTTTATTTACTTACTTAATTGAATTTACTTAATTGAATTTACTGAATTTCCTATTTAGCTTAGAATGAATTCTTATCTTTTATTTATTTCATTTTCAATTGAATTTGTTTATTGAATTCTTTTTTCCAGAATAAACGTAAACTGAACGAGATGATAAATGAAACAAATTTTACTGAAGTAGTGTACTATAAAGAGAATGAAATGAATTGGATAAATACCCTTATATTATATATTTCTATTTTCTATTATCTATTTTTCTATTTAAAAAAAAAAAGGAATCCTTTTCCTGATATAGTTGGAAGTTCCTATAACCTAAACTTAAGAAATTGACACTATTTCAATATTCTTTGATTTCAATTCAAAGGGACATTATCAATCATGTAAAAAAGGGAATCCAAAATGAAAAGCCAGCTATCGGAATCGAACCGATGACCATCGCATTACAAATGCGATGCTCTAACCCCTGAGCTAAGCGGGCCCCCATCACATAAATTTTATATGCACAGGAATTCAATATCAATAAACCTTGGGAATCTTGGTTATGACCTATATATTTCTTAATATTTCTTAATATTTCTGATTCTTAGCTATTCCTAAACTAGATGAATATAGAATTAGACTTTCAAAATGAGATTTTTATTCTAAAACATAATGATTCATATAATATAGGATTTCGATTTCTTTATCAGAATTCTAATCTTAATATTCTTATTATCTTAATAATTATTAGATAAGGATAGTAAATATTAACTTCTATTTCATATTTTTTTAGATAGTCAAATTTTTTTTTTCATTTTTTCTGAATTCAGCTGAGATTTGAAATCATTTTTTTACAGTTCTTTTTTTTTTTTAATTATTTAATTATATATATTGGATTTGAGTCTATATCTATATAATATAGATTTTTCATTCTAGATTGATTTCCAATTCTAATTGTTTTGTTTACTGCGATGATGAGTTATAACTAATAAGACATTCCTGCGCTTTTATTCGTACTTTTCTTCGTAAAGGAGTTAAGACAAAAAAAAGAATCGACCGTTCGAGTATTTCAAATTGAGTGTAAAAATGACAGAAAGAGAGACATATATCTATATTTCTATATTATGGGGGTATATATTCATCTATATTGAATTGCGGATACAGAAAAGATAAAATCATTTTAGACCAAAAACGCATCTCCTTTTCCTAGAATCTCCTTTTCCTAGAATCTCCTTTTCCTAATATTAGGTAAGAAAGCAAAGAGGAGAAAACGCTTTTTTGAGATAGGAATCAGTATCTAATGAATTGAATGGTTCGAGTATAAATGAAAGAAAGAAAAGAGGGAATGAGACATCACAACGAGATCTTCATCTCAAAACAAAAAGAAAGGGGGATATGGCGAAATCGGTAGACGCTACGGACTTAATTGGATTGAGCCTTGGTATGGAAACTTACTAAGTGATAACTTTCAAATTCAGAGAAACCCTGGAATTAAAAAAATGGGCAATCCTGAGCCAAATCCTGTTTTCCGAAAACAAACAAAAGTTCAGAAAAAAAGGATAGGTGCAGAGACTCAATGGAAGCTGTTCTAACAAATGGAGTTCACTGTATTGAAGAAAGAATTGAATAATCATTGAATTGATTAAATCATTCACTCCATAGTATAGTCTGATAGATCTTTTGACGAACTGATTAATCGGACGAGAATAAAGATAGAGTCCTGTTCTACATGTCAATACCGGCAACAATGAAATTTTTAGTAAGAGGAAAATCCGTCGACTTTAAAAATCGTGAGGGTTCAAGTCCCTCTATCCCCAAAAGCCTAGTGGACTCCCCAACTTTTTATCCCATCCTGTTTTTCATTCTCATTGGCGGTTCAAAATTCCTTATCTTTCTCATTCACTCTATTCTTTTACAAATGGATCTGAGCGGAAATGGCTTTTTCTTATCACACGCCTTGTGATGGATATTTGATACACGTACAAATGACCATCTTTGAGTTTGAGCAAGGAATCCCCATTTGAATGATTCACAATCAATATACTTACTCATACTGAAACTTACAAAGTCATCTTTTTGAAGATCGAAGAAATTCCGGGACTTGGATAAAACTTTGTAATCCGTTTTTGTTCTTTTAATTGACATAGACCCCAGCATCTAATAAAATTAGGATGCTACGTTGGGAATGGTCGGGATAGCTCAGCTGGTAGAGCAGAGGACTGAAAATCCTCGTGTCACCAGTTCAAATCTGGTTCCTGGCACATGATGAATTTTTAGGAGTCTCTCTTCTCTATAATCTTTCTAAATCAATTGATATGAATCGACATACATATTTGTTGAATCAAATACATATCCTTTCGGCGAGATAGACCCCATCCGTGTTATAGATGGGTAAAGTTTATTA